TTATCCAGTAAAAACCTAAAATTCCTAATAATAAGCCAAAATCCCCTATACGATTAGTCACAAAAGCTTTTTGGCAAGCATTTGCAGCAAGAGGTCGTGTAAACCAAAACCCTATTAATAAATAAGAACACATTCCAACCAATTCCCAAAAAATATAAATTTGTATCAAATTCGAACTAGTGACTAATCCTAACATGGAAGTACTGAAAAAACCCATATAAGCAAAAAATCTCAAATATGCTTGATCATGAGCCATATAATTATCACTATAGATAAGAACCATAATTCCAACGGTAGTTATTAATATTAACATAATAGAAGTAAGCGGATCGATCAAATAGCCGAATTCTAAAGAAAAATCATTATTAATGATCCAAGACCATACATATTGATAGATCGAATTGCTATTTATTTGCTGAATAGACAGATTGATTGAAAAAATCATGACTATAGTTAACAATAAAACACTCTGAAAAGACCACATACGACGAAGATTTTTTGTTGCCGTCGGAAAAAGAAGAAGTCCGACCCCTATTAATATAGGAATTGGAAGTGGAATGAAAGGGATGATCCACCCGTATTGATATGTCTGTTGCATAAAAACATTTTTTAAATTCTTAATTTATTAATTAATTGTTTCCGATTCACCGGATCTTACCTCTTTGAAAGGGATCAATAAAAGTCAAGATATGGACTTTAAGTTAAACTAACTTAAATAGAATTTTAGAATCTTTTGTTTTTTTACTTTACTTATTCTTCTGAATTTTTGCTAAATCCTTAAAATATTCAAATCAAGAAGTTATAATTGTTCAAATTATATAAAATTATATGAAAGGGAGGAAGTACCCGAGTTTGATCAGTTATATAATTAATAGAAAAGGAGATGCAATTTTTTCTTTCATTAAGCAAAAGCAAAGTTTTGATTCTTATCTTAAATCTTTTGGTGGGGTATTTTATTATAATTATATGGAAATTCGCCTTAGAATGACGAAAATAGACAGAAATAAAAATGTAAAGGTTTTTCGATTCTTTTTTATTATATTAAGTTTAAGCTTACTTAACTAATTCGATTTTTATGGCACAGCGGGTTCTATAGATACAAACAGGTATAGACTTGAATGAGAAAGAATCGCAAAAAAAGATAACAATCAAAAGAAATTTTTTTACGGATATTTTAAGGAATAGAAAAGTTTGAAAAAAAGAATAACAAAATCTTCGTCTTTTTTCTATTTTTATTTGAGTATTTAATACTAATACAATTTTATTGATTCAATTTTCACATATCTTTACCCTATCGAAATTTCTTTTTCTGAAGAGAATATTATTTCGATAATAAATAGACTAAATGATTGGTTTTGAACAATAGATGTCTTTCACATCCAGTTAGAACGATAAGTAATCCCCTTTAAATGGCAGTTCCAAAAAAGCGTACTTCTACATCAAAAAAGCGTATTCGTAAAAATATTTGGAAAAGGAAGGGATATTGGACAGCCTTAAAAGCTTTTTCCTTAGGAAAATCTCTTTCTACTGGGAATTCAAAAAGTTTTTTTGTACAGCAAACAAATAAATAAGTAATAAAAGTTTGGAATAATCGGAATACACTCAAAAATCGACCCATTTTCAATTTTCTATAAAAAAAATAGAAAAATTTCATCATCTCTTGAGTTGATGTAATCAATATGAAATGAAATTAAGTTCATTCTTTTAGTTTTAAAAATAAGAATTTTTTGGTTACTGAATTATTCTAAAAATCCTAATACTTTTTTATTGACCAAAAAAATCAAAATTTTGTTGACAAATCTTTGTAAAAGGTTTACCTTTCTTTTTCTCATTTCCAAGATGGGGAGGTTTATTTCCCCATCGACCTATTTGTCAAAGTTAGATTAATAAAAAATTTCTCTTTTTTTAGAAGAGTGGGGATAAGACCTTTAGTTAAAAGTTATTTGAATTAAAGGGTTGAATAAAAAACTAATAGATTAAATCTTTAAAATCCTTTGCAATAACTTTCGTACTTTTTATTTTTTTTATAGGAATTACTTTAAAGATTCACCAGATATTTCCTCTTGTCAACTCAACCCTTAGTGAGGATTTTCCCTCTGAAAATGTGTCAATTTGGAGTGATCAAAAAGGTATTTTTTCTATTTATTTTATGTTCATTGATAAAAGGCATTTTTTTGAGTCCTTTCCCTTGATTAATTCTTGGTTGAAGGTAGAAGTTTCTAGTTACAAGCGTTCAATTCTAGGAGAACATAAAATCCATGAAAGTCACTAAGAACCTCTAAACTAAAATAACGAACCCCATTTGAACGAGTTTTTTCAGTAATTTAAAACTTTTCTGAAAAAAAAATATTACACTGAATTTAGTTCTTCAATTTGATCTCGACGATTCTTTGTTTATAGACTATTATAAGTTCAAGACAAGCCGCTATGGTGAAATTGGTAGACACGCTGCTCTTAGGAAGCAGTGCTAGAGCATCTCGGTTCGAGTCCGAGTGGCGGC